CTTTCACGTGATTCACGGGGTTCAACAAGCAATCGATATTTCACGATCAAAGGTGTAGTACTGCTTGTAGTAGCGGTCCTTATATCTCGTATTAACAATCGAAAGATGGTCGAAAGAAAAAATCTCTATTTGATGGGGCTTCTTCCTATACCTATTCTTCCTATACCTATGAATTCCATTGGACCCAGAAATGAGACATTGGAAGAATCTTTTTGGTCTTCCAATATCAATAGGTTGATTGTTTCGCTCCTGTATCTTCCAAAAGGGAAAAAGATTTCTGAGAGTTGTTTCATGAATCCGCAAGAGAGTACTTGGGTTCTCCCAATAAATAAAAAGTGTATCATGCCTGAATCTAACCGGAGTTCGCGGTGGTGGAGGAACCGGATCGGAAAAAAGAGGGATTCTAGTTGTAAGATATCTAATGAAACCGTAGCTGGAATTGAGATCTCATTCAAAGAGAAAGATAGCAAATATCTGGAGTTTCTTTTTTTATCCTATACGGATGATCCGATCCGCAAGGACCATGATTGGGAATTGTTTGATCGTCTTTCTCCGAGGAAGAAGCGAAACATAATCAACTTGAATTCGGGACAGCTATTCGAAATCTTAGGGAAAGACTTGATTTGTTATCTCATGTCTGCTTTTCGTGAAAAAAGACCAATTGAAGGGGAGGTTTTCTTCAAACAACAAGGAGCTGAGGCAACTATTCAATCAAATGATATTCAGCATGTTTCCCATCTCTTCTCGAGAAACAAGTGGGGTATTTCTTTGCAAAATTGTGCTCAATTTCATATGTGGCAATTCCGCCAAGATCTCTTCGTTAGTTGGGGGAAGAATCAGCACGAATCGGATTTTTTGAGGAACGTATCGAGAGAGAATTTGATTTGGTTAGACAATGTGTGGTTGGTAAACAAGGATCGGTTTTTTAGCAAGGTACGGAATGTATTGTCAAATATTCAATATGATTCCACAAGATCTATTTTCGTTCAAGTAAGGGATTCTAGCCAATTGAAAGGATCTTCTGATCAATCCATAGATCATTTCGATTCCATTAGAAATGAGGATTCGGAATATCACACATTGATCGATCAAACAGAGATTCAGCAACTAAAAGAAAGATCGATTCTTTTGGATCCTTCCTTTCTTCAAACGGAACGAACAGAGATAGAATCAGATCGATTCCCGAAATGCCTTTTTGGATCTTCCTCAATGTCCCGGCTATTCACGGAACGTGAGAAGCAGATGAATGATCATCTGCTTCCGGAAGAAATCGAAGAATTTCTTGGGAATCCTACAAGATCAATTCGTTCTTTTTTCTCTGACAGATGGTCAGAACTTCATCTGGGTTCGAATCCTACTGAGAGGTCCACTAGAGATCAGAAATTTTTGAAGAAAAAACAAGATGTTTCTTTTGTCCCTTCCAGGCGATCGGAAAATAAAGAAATGGTTGATATATTCAAGATAATTACGTATTTACAAAATACCGCCTCAATTCATCCTATTTCATCAGATCCGGGATGTGATATGGTTCCGAAGGATGAACCGGATATGGACAGTTCCAATAAGATTTCATTCTTGAAAAAAAATCCATTTTTTGATTTATTTCATCTATTCCATGACCGGAACAAAGGGGGATACACGTTACACCACGATTTTGAATCAGAAGAGAGATTTCAAGAAATGGCAGATCTATTCACTCTATCAATAACCGAGCCGGATCTGGTGTATCATAGGGGATTTGCCTTTTCTATTGATTCCTACGGGTTGGATCAAAAAAAATTCTTGAATGAGGTATTCAACTCCAGAGATGAATCGAAAAAGAAATCTTTATTGGTTCTACCTCCTCTTTTTTATGAAGAGAATGAATCTTTTTATCGAAGGATCAGAAAAAAATCGGTCCGGATCTACTGCGGGAATGATTTGGAAGATCCAAAACTAAAAACAGCGGTATTTGCTAGCAACAACATAATGGAGGCAGTCAATCAATATAGATTGATCCGAAATCTGATTCAAATCCAATATAGCACCTATGGGTACATAAGAAATGTATCGAATCGATTCTTTTTAATGAATAGATCCGATCGCAACTTCGAATATGGAATTCAAAGGGATCGAATAGGAAATGATACTCTGAATCATATAACTATAATGAAATATACGATCAACCAACATTTATCGAATTTGAAAAAGAGTCAGAAGAAATGGTTTGATCCTCTTATTTCTCGAACCGAGAGATCCATGAATCGGGATCCTGATGCATATAGATACAAATGTTCCAATGGGAGCAAGAATTTCCAGGAACATTTGGAACATTTCGTTTCTGAACAGAAGAACCGTTTTCAAGTAGTGTTCAATCGATTACGTATTAATCAATATTCGATTGATTGGTCCGAGGCTATCGACAAACAAGATTTGTCTAAGTCACTTCCTCTCTTTTTGTCCAAGTCACTTCCCTTTTTGTCCAAGTCACTTCCCCTTTTCTTTGTGAGTATCGGGAATA